GTCTTTCAAAAGAGCAGATATGGGGAATACGGGGTGAGCCAGATTTGGATTTCTCGCAGCTATCCAACCAAGACTTTCAATGTTTGAATCGAAGGTTCATAGTGTAAGACTTATTTGATCTTATTAATTATTATAATTTTTCTCGAATAAACCATTAATTTTATAGAAAAATATTAAGAATCTCATCGAAAACTTACAGCAGCTTGCCAAACGAAGGCTAAGAGAAAAAAGAACAAAGGTATGACTGGCATAAGATCTACGATTGGATTCAAAAAAGCGTAGGCCTCGGGCAATTTGGCGAAGAAAAGACTACTCGAATAAAAGGCAGAATTAAGACAGATGCAGATCAAACTAAAGATATTAAGCATAACAGACATTTTGTTCTTGGAGATAATTGCATTTTGATTGAGTTAATGATATAAGGAAAAATGAAGTAAAGTAAGGTAGACAAAAACCCTTCTTTTTCTTTGAACCCACCCAATCAAAAATTCCCCAATTCTCAAACAAAGGAGAATAGAAGAAATCATACTTTCATAGAATATCTTAATTTAATTATATGTAATGATCAATGAATTTGGTTGAATTCTATATCTACACGCGTAAAAATCCTAGCAAGAATCTATTCTATAAAGATTTTATATATAAAATTGTCCTGGAATTGATCAAGACCCAATACTAATATTATTCTTTACTAGTTATTAACATACATTAGTGTAGAATGTAAATATAGATGGGGCGTGGCCAAGTGGTAAGGCAACGGGTTTTGGTCCCGGTATTCGGAGGTTCGAATCCTTTCGTCCCAGGTATATACAGAGTAAAAGTATCTTTTGAAAATAACGTTATGTTTAAATGCCTAATATTGGATAGAATGTCATTCTTGTTTCTTTTATAATTTATAATGATTCTTTTATGAATCATATCTTTGTTTTTCACAACATACAGATAGTACTAAATATATTTGTTTATGATCAAGATATGATGGTAACATGGGTCACACCCTAGTTGAATTCAACTAATTAAAAAATAAAATAAAGTATGGCGGATTTTTCATCATATGTCCATTCCCTTCATATTGAAGGGGTTTAGCTACTTAATTTGAAGAAAAACCTTACGTCTCATATCTTTTTTAATTTTCAACGTCTATCTCACACAAAAAAAAAAATGGGGTTTTTGTTCAATTCACTTATCTGCTTTAAATCGTTGATGGTTCAATTCGAAAAGAAAAGATATTTTTTTTTTATGATAATCAAATTTTTAGTCTTTACTGTATTCAAATAATGATATCGAAATAGTAAACTTTTTCGATTATAAAAATTTTTAATGATTGCTTTTGAGTTGAATCTTTGGTATTCAAAAAAGTAGGAAATGGGCCATATTAAGTCACTTTAAGATGCAGAGTAAAAAATAATTCATTTTTTCATATTCGTATTCTTTCTATATTTCTATTAGTTTTTTTAATAAAAAGTAAAGTGTTGCATTAATACAATAACATACAATAATAGGTGGGGTCTTGCTAAGATTGCTTCAAAAAAATTTTACCATCTTTGTATAGAAGAAAAAAGGGTATAGATTAAAATGTTTATGTATCGACGGAACCAATGACTATTCATGATTCCATAATTGAATCAATTCCATATGGGTTCCAAATTAGAGGAATGTTTTGTTATGGTAAAACTTCGTTTGAAACGCTGTGGTAGAAAGCAACGTGCGACTTGAAGGACACGATCCGGTGTGGATTTTTATTCTTACATCCGCCATCTTTTCTATTAATGAAGGTGCTCTTGACCCGACATCCGTTCTGTTTTCACTAGAATCCTTATTGTTAGGTTGTAATGAAAAATATAGTACATGATGAAGCTCGGGTAGAAACTATGGATTCATCTTTCAGGGGGCAAGAATCTAGGGTTAATACCAATCAATAGGTTGGAACAACTTCGTAAGTATATCAATATATAAATCGAAAGGATCCGATTCAGTCAAGTTTTTAATTCAAAAGTAAAATTTTTTGGAATTGAGAAAAGTCTTTCGATTCAAAGTGTATCGCGCGGGAATCGAGCGTTTATATGATTCTTTGATAGAAAGAAATCACAAAAGGGGTATGTTGCTGCCATTTTGTAAGGATTAAGAAGCACCGAAGTAATGTCTAAACCCACTGATTTAAAACAAAGAAAAAGGGATCCCAGAACAAGGAAACGCCGTTTTTTCAATTGTCTCAATAACTGTATATAATAATAAAGATTAAATGAGACAAACAAGAGGGGGTTAAAGACCATTCAAAAAATGAAATAAATTGCCTAAAGATTTTTTTCTTTTAAGCTTTTTGAGAATTATCCAACTTGAGTTATGGGTACAAATGTTTTTTTTTCAGGAAGGGGGAAGAAAAAAATGAGTGAAATCCCTTTATAATTTATTTTATCAACCCCCTTGCCATTAATTATAATTCTATACGTAGACAAAACTCCAAATCATTTTTTTCTCGAGCCGTACGAGGAGAAAACTTCCTATACGTTTCTAGGGGGGGTCTTGTTCATTTACTTAGATCTATCCCAATGAGCCGTCTATCGAATCGTTGCAATTAATGTTCGATCCCGAAGAGAAGGAAGAGATCTTCGGAACGTAGGTTTTTATGATCCGATAAATAATCAAAGTTATTTAAACGTTCCTGTTATTCTATATTTCCTTGAAAAGGGCGCTCAGCCCACAGGAACTGTTCAGAATCTTTTAAAAAGGGCGGAGGTTTTTAAGTAGCTTGTTCCTAATCAAACAAAATTTAATTAAGGAAATAAAGAAATAGAAAGGGGTAGTAATTCTTATATAAATTTTTTTTTTATTTTTTTGGATTCTACTCATATCTATTTTTCATTGCTTCTATAAAATCTCATGTTCTAGAACGACAAAACCCGAGTTGCTTGATCCTATAAATATAAAATTATGGGAGTTCCTTAAATTGGTCGGTTTTCGTTGGAACTCTACTAATAAATAATAAACAAGGAATCCTTCTTTTTTATTCTAGTTACTTATTATTGATTGAATAAAATAATAAATAAATCTATATAAATCTGATATTTTTTTTTATACTTGTTCCTTCTTTATTCCTTTATCTAAACTTTTTTCAGCTATATAGTGCCAATCCAACACAAGCCCTTTTTTTAATAGTATGAAATTGAAATAAATTACATTTATTTTGTTTTCCATTGTATTCTTTTCTCAACATTTATATTGACAACAGTGTATCGAACAAATATAATTCATCGTGATAAGTAGATAAATTTATTTCTGTCCGAGAGGTTTGATTTTTACTTTATAACCTTATATTATTCAAATGATGGGATTCCTTGGATTCTCTTTAATAGAATAGAATTTGACATTTATTTATCTTTTTATTTATTGTATCTACATAAACGTTTTCTATTCGGGTTGCTAACTCAACGGTAGAGTACTCGGCTTTTAAGTGCGGCTAGGATCTTTTACACATTTGGATGAAGCGAGGGATTCGTCCATACCATCGGTAAAGTTTGGAAGACCACGACTGATCCTGAAAGGGAATGAATGGAAAAAACAGCATGTCGGATCAACGAAGATTTCTGAGGAATATTTCATTCTTTCCGAATCGGTACAAACCCTTGTGTTCTTTTTTGAAACGGAACAAAATGAATTAAATTTCAAGTTGGGTCGGATGAATAAATGGATAGAGATAGAGCCTTAATGGCTTCAATTTATTAATTAATTATTATAGGGAAAAAAGCAACGAGCTTCTGTTCTTAATTTGAACGATTACCCGATCTAATTAGACGTTAAAAATGTATTAGTGCCTGATACGGGAAGAGATTATCCCATGAACGGATTCTTTTTTTTTTTTATGAATCCTAACTATTGATATTTTCCATTATGGAATAGAAATGTGTGTGTAGAAGAAACAGTATATTGATAAAAAAATTCCAAAATCAAAAGAGCGATTAGGTTGAAAAAATAAAGGATTTCTAAGTATTTTGTTATCCTATACGAACATAAATTATTCGTTTAAATGGAAAAGAAAGGATAGAGAATCCGTTGATAAGTTTACTTGTATCCGAGGTATCTATTCGTTTATTACTAGAAAACCTCGTTTTGACTGTATCGCACTATGTTTCATGGATAACCCCCAAAATCCTCTACCTTTAGTTCAACTATAATTTCAAATGGAGGAATTCCAAAGATATTTAAAGCAAAATAGATCTCAACAACACTACTTCTTATATCCACTTATCTTTCAGGAGTATATTTATGCACTTGCGCATGATCATGGTTTAAATAGAAATAGATCCATTTTTTTGGAAAATGCAGGTTATAATAAATTCAGCTTACTAATTGTGAAACGTGCAATTGAGCGAATGTATCAGTATGAACAGAAGCATTTGATTCTTTTTGCTAATGATTTTAACCAAAATATATTTTTTGGACGCAACAAGAATTTTTATTTTCAAATGATATCAGAAGGATTTGCAGTCATTGTAGAAATTCCGTTTTATCTCCGATTATTATCTTCGCTAGAAAAGAAAGGAATTAAATCTCATAATTTACGATCAATTCATTCAATATTCCCTTTTTTAGAGGACAATTTTTCACATTTAATTTATGTATTAGAGATACTAATACCCTACCCAGCCCATCTGGAAATATTGATTCAAACTCTGCGCTATTGGGTAAAAGACGCTTCTTCTTTACATTTATTACGATTCTTTCTCCATGAGTATCGTAGTTGGAATACTCCAAATAAAGCCAGAAATAAAGCCAGTTCTTGTTTTTCAAAAATAAATCAAAGGTTTTTCTTCGTCCTATATAATTCTCATCTATGTGAATACGAATCCATCTTCATCTTTCTTCGTAACCAATCTTCTCATTTATGTTCAACGTCTTCTGGAACCCTTCTTGAACGAATCTATTTCTATGGAAAACTAGAACATCTTGTACTTGTAGAAGCTTTTGCTAAGGCCTTTCAGGCCAATCTATGGTTGTTTAAG